TTCTCCGACATGAGATAGAGTGAGAGGGCCTGGCCTATTCCATAGAACAAACTCAGCAAATCTTGATCCGTATTCCACCTCAGATGGTAGAAGGGGCAACTCAGCCTTGTCTTTTTCTTTGGGCTAGGAACCCAGGAGAATGTTCAAAGCGATAAGAGAACAGGTCTTTTCAGAGAAGCTCTTGCCGCTCTTCTGTTAGAGCTCTTTAGTCCCATTCCTAACAACAGGGGACTAGCTACAGGGAACAAGGGAACAAGGGAACTAGCTACACAGGCACTAGCAACTGGGAACAAGGGAAACACCAACTCCCAACTTCCCTAGCCCAACCTTCTCAACTTCCCTAGCTTGCCTGGCCCAACCTTCCCTTCCTTTCCTCACATCCCTAACCAACTGACCTAATCCACCTTCCCCTAACCCACCTTCTTCTTTACTAAACAGAGAACCAGACCCACCTTCCTCTCCATGTTCTTCTACTTCCCTCTCAAATACGCTTTCTTCATCTACAGTTCTTCCACTACCTCAAAACCACTCCTCTCACCCCATGCTTACCAGATCAAAGGCTGGCATAAACAAACTAAATCCCAAGTATAGTCTCACTATTACTACCACTATTAAAAAAGAACCCAAATCTGTTATTTCTGCCCTTAAGGATCCAGGATGGTGTCAAGCAATGCAGGAAGAACTTGATGCTCTCTCTCGGAACAAGACTTGGATACTTGTTCCACCTCCAGTTAATCAGAATATTCTTGGTTGTAAATGGGTCTTCAAAACCAAATTACATTCTGATGGTACTCTTGATCGCCTAAAGGCTCGCTTGGTTGCTAAAGGGTTTCATCAAGAAGAAGGTATTGACTTTGTTGAGACCTACAGTCCGGTTGTGAGGACAGCCACTATTCGTACTATCTTGAATGTTGCACAACAGTTAGAGGTTGGGCAATCAATCAATTGGATGTTCAAAATGCATTTCTCCATGGGTATCTTCAAGAAACTGTTTATATGCATCAACCTCCTGGTTTTACGAATCCTATTCATCCATCCCATGTGTGTCTGTTGAAAAAGGCTCTCTACGGATTGAAACAGGCGCCTCGTGCTTGGTTCGACAAGTTTAGCGATTTTCGATTTTCTTCTGGAGTTTGGGTTTGTCTGCAGCTCAGCTGATCCTTCTCTGTTCACGTATCACAACAATTCTGATGTCATGTATCTGCTTCTCTACGTGGATGATATTCTTCTCACGGGCAGTTCCAACACTCTGCTCAATATGTTGATCTTTCAGCTCAGCTCCACCTTCTCAATGAAAGACCTTGGACCAGTCCACTATTTTCTGGGAATTCATATCAAAACTCATCCTTCGGGTCTGTTTCTATCCCAAACCAAGTATGCTGAACAGATTCTGAACAATGCAGGGATGTTAGATTGCAAACCTATGTCTACTCCTCTGCCCCTTAAGCTCAACTCCTCTGTTTCCACTGCTAAGTATCCGGATCCTTCAGACTTTCGCAGCATTGTAGGTGCTCTCCAATACTTAACTCTCACTCGACCAGACATAAGTTATGCCGTGAACATTGTCTGTCAGCGAATGCATGAGCCTACACTCGCTGATTTTGATCTCCTGAAGCGTGTCCTTCGCTATGTTAAAGGCACCATCTTTCATGGGCTGTATATTCACAAAAACAGCAAGCTCAATGTTCAGGCCTTCTGTGATAGTGACTGGGCAGGATGTACATCCACGAGGAGGTCTACAACTGGATTCTGTACGTTTCTCGGATGCAATATTATCTCCTGGTCCGCAAAACGCCAGCCCACAGTGTCTCGTTCTTCTACGGAAACGGAATATCGAGCCCTTGCACTAACGGCTGCGGAGCTCACTTGGTCATCTGCTTCGAGATCTCGGGATCCCTCAGCAATGAACACTAACTGAAAGCGGCCGAGAATGAGTACCTATCCCTTACGGGAATCGAACCCGTGTCTTCGACATGAAAAGACGATGTCCTAACCACTGGACGAAAGGGACCAAAAGGCCATTCTTCATATACCTCAGCTCCGAGAATAGAAGTGGTTGTGGATTCGAACCACTGACACAAGGATTTACAGTCCTTTGCTCTAACCAGCTGAGCTGAACCACTTTTCCAAAAGTCTCTTCTTTTCTTCATCGAAGAGCGCCCTACCTTACCACTTGACTAGTAAGGGAAAAGCCCTTTACTAATCTAATTAATAGGGAAAACTTCTTCGTCAAGCTTTAGAGCAGCTCTTTCAATTGACGACTAATCTCCCAACATGCTCAAGAACCGAGAGCCGCTCTTTCAATTGACGACTAATCTCCCAACATGCTCAAGAACCGAGAGCCGCCCAGGGACTGGACGGCCATAGGGAGCTTACTTATAGATAGAAAGAAGATAGGCCGGTCAAACAAAAAAACGCGCAACGGGCTCCCCGCTCCTAGTCACTAAGTAGTGCTCTTCTCATTTCGCCCGCCCGTTTCACTTCCGCGCCGGAGGAAATGGGATTCGAACCCATGATACAATCTTCTTGTATGTCGATTTAGCAAACCAATGCCTTAAGCCACTCAGCCATCCCTCCAAGTTGTTGATCGGAATTTTTTGTGCGGTTGGTTGCCCGAAGGGCTATCTGACCCGATCAACTTCGTAAGCCGTAGCGCGCTAGCGCGCGTACTCTTCCTCTATCTATGAGCGAGACAGGCGTTCATCATCCAGAAAGATGCACTGACGTCGTCCCATTGAATGAAGATCTGGGCGAAGTCCGTTGGAATTAGCCTTGATAAAAGGTAGCTTTTTATTTGACCCTTTCCCTTTTTTTGAGAGCAAGCGCCTAAAGGAAGGAAAATAAGAAAAAAAAAGAGGACGAAGCAAACTCGACAAAACACATCTTTTTTTCTATACGAAATTTGTTCGACCGGGAATCTCTTGGTGCGCTTCGATACTGTTAGCATTCGCAGTCTGATAAGTGGTGGATTTATGAGGGCCCCCCATAGCTTTTTGCAACCTTGGTTATTTTACCTAAAACGAAAAGAAAGCAACCTAAGATTCTGGGAGCGGCGTCAGTGACTGACTCCTTTTATGCAATTCGAAATTATAAGGATGGTCACAAGTCACTCAACTCACTTCTTTCTCTTTCCTCACACGTACTTCTATAGCTTGCTTGATGACTACTCTGAAAGACTGATTGATTCTGATGGATGATCCATACGCGCGTGTACAGTTCTTTTTGAATGGCGAAATGGCTCTCCTGGAGTGAGAAGGCAGATCGATGAGGCACAAGAGTGCTAGTTGGACTGAGGTGGGTGAAAGATTCAATTCATTCTCCATCTTCACCGTTAAGCTTCTTGACTAGACTTTTGGATCTTTCTCTGTCTGACGCTCGTCATCTCATATCATCAGATAAAACGACTATTAATTTCAAGTCAGTCAGAATTTGCGGGATCTTGACTGTGAGGAGCAAGAAAAGAAAGAAGAACTCATCAGGCAAGAAAGGACTTTTCACTCTTTCGGCGATGTAATAGAAGATGCAGACTTCGGGCATTCAAATGACTTCCTGTTCTGGAATGTCAAGCCATTAGTAGTAGATGTCGGCATTTCCTAAAGAAAGCTGTTTGAGTAGCAGGAGGACCCGGAGCGCTAATGAATAATCGAAGGCGGATTAAGAGAAGAGAGCTGTTAGCGTAGATGAAAGTTGCGGGTTAGTGCTCCAATATCCTCAGTAGATAGAGGTAGAAGAAGAGCTATAACAGTATACATAGTAGGTAGCGAGATCAAACCTAGTGCGTCACTATCATCTTACGCACCGATCGGTCTATCTGATCAGGTTCAGTATCCAATCCTGTGTAGGGCGGGGGAGCTGCTAGTTCGCTAGGAAAATAGAAAAAGAATATAGAAAATCTATAATCAGTCAATTGCAATTGGAGAAGAAAGTTAGATATACTTCTCGCTAATCCTTCTTCTTTTGATCAGCCTAGCATCTCCTCGTGCTTATTTATTCTTTCACTTTGACCTACTGCAAGACACATGCCCATCCCAAGAGCGCTATGAGTTCATAGAGTGGAGAATTCCTCATGGTTCATCCTTTTTTCATGCAAGGCTAGTACAGATGGTGAGAATGCTCTGGAAGAAGGTGTCCCAGTCCGTAGGGGCACTTTCAATCAACCCGGTGGGCGCTCAGTGACTCGACTGAAACGAGAAGGTACTTATTGGTCCAACGGAATTCTGCTTTATCATGAAAGTTATCGACCGAGGAATTCCATTTCGGTAGCAGGCTTCTAAATACGCTGCTTGCCCGAACCAAGGACCTTCACATTCTAATCAAAGGGAAGATGCTAAGGGTACCGATAACTTCTGATTATGGATTCTATCCAAGGATCGGGTTCTATCTATGATTGGTGCGACGAATGCGATGACTCTTGGTTAAGGCCTTGCCTTCCCTCATCGATCAAAATGGCCAGTCACAATTGTTGCGCCCTGTCTCCCTGCCCTGAGTACGTCCTGGAAAGCGAATTCCTAAGCTTGGCCCCTCTCTTCATTCGAAATGCTTTAGTGAGATTCACATCTCGGGAATATTCTTCGATACGAGCTACTGTACCCTTATCTTATAAGAAGCCTTCTCTACAACCTTCACTATTCTATTAGTTTCTAGTAAGTAAGTCTCCTGATGCTACCCAGAAGCTCCCTCCTGATTCTCGTTGTTAGGTATTTGACCTAGGAAAGAGCAGCACTAATGGGATATTTCTCTTAATGGTATTCTGCTACCCTCTCCTTTTAGTCGAGTAATAAATCCCTCTCCTCATCAACAAGTGGAAGAGTAACGTCAGTGCCTAAAGGTCGGTCAGTTTGAAACTCCGAGACTGCAGCTCCAGCAGAATCCTTCCTTGGTTCAGATTCCTTCCCTGCCTTGGGATGCCTTACTTTCTTTAAGGGAAAAGACAGTATGATGGTGGTTTTTTTCCCTGACTTCTGTTTTAGTCGATCGAGTAGTAACCCACTAGTTATTCAAGCAGTTTTCTTTCCCCTATCCCTTTAGCTTTAGTCGGCCGAGCAGGTTCTAACCTTTTCTTCTGGTCGAGTACCTTCGTTCCTCTTCCGAGTGGTCGAGTAACTCAAGTTCCTCCTCTACTAATTAGTTGAGCCAGTCAGGCCACCCGATCCCTGTCCCTACCGGAAGCCTACTGTCTGACTCTTAGCCTAGCTACTTAGATCAGACTGAGCGAAACTCTGCAGCTGCTTAGTCAAGTTCTGCTACTGACTCTCTTTCAGTTGAGGTGGAATCAAACCCTTCTTTGGCTTAGGAAAAAAACCACCTCTACTTGTTTTGTTAGTCTTGCTTTTTTTCAATTCCTTTGGTCGAGGAGTAAGCCTCACCCCAAACCGACACTCTTTAACTTAATTACCTTTCTTCCGGCGGGGCATTTTCTTTCCTTGCGTGGATATCTTCTACTAGTGAAAGCGGCATCCCAACTGTCGAATGATTGCTAATCCTCATTTCCAAAAAGCATAACTCCTATCCGTTGCATCAGCCTCCATCTGGTTCCTTCATTTCAGTCTTAGTCCAGCTTGTAACTAACTCCAAACCCTCTTTCTCTCGAGCGATGGGATTTGTGACGAAAGCAAGGAAGACTCTTAGTTGTTGAATGCGAGTCACTACATAGGTGGAATTTGATAAGCTCCTTTAGGCCCGGCTAGCCCGTAGAGTCTTAGGGGTTTTCCCACTTTCCCTGACGCAAGGTCGGGGTCTTTACGAATAGGACAAATATACACCAACCCTTTGAAGGATGAGGTTCCAGTTCGCCATTCCTATTATTTATAGGCTTCCAGTCTCCTCAGAAGTCCGCTCTTCTATCTTCGCAGAATTCACCTGGGTCTCTTACTAACCTTCGCGTCTAGGGCATGATGTCTTTATTTAAGATGTCAATCGTCTTGTTATTCTCAATAAATTCTTCCAGGCCTCTCTACGGGATTGGAAGAAGGAGAGGAGAAGGAGAGAGTGAAAGGAGATAAGTAGATGTTCTCACAGACGGAGATGCCAGTGAGAATACTGAACAGACAACAGCTGAGGATACACAGCCTAAGCTCTTTGACCATAAACCATCCAATAATAAAGAGAAGATGTGGAAGGGTGAAAGATAGTGTACTAACGAGAAAGGTGAAAAGCTAGGGAAATTCCTGTTCAAGTTTCAGCTTGATAGCTATATCTTTCCTTTCTTAACTGGGTTTTTGAACTTCACATATAGCCCATCAGCTTGTGACTTCGCACTCTCAGTTTCGAGATTGGGAATCGACAGAACTGCCCTTTCTTAACTTAATTATAAAGGGTAGCTTAGCTGGTTAGATTTACTGAAGGTAATTCAATCGCTGAACGTTGATAATAGCTTTCGAGAAGAGATCCTGACTCTCCAGCTAGTTCAAACTTCCCCGATTAGTAATGCTCTCACCCTGGGGACATATCTCACCTTTGTCAGCAAAACAGTAGAACCATCTTCATTTCTCAGTCTCACACTTCCTATTCCCTTCACTGTTGACATGGTGTCATTTGCCATCTTTACTTGTCCACTACCAGCATCTGATAAACTCACAAACCATTCTCTTCTTCCGAAAGAACAACCTGTGTCAAGTATCCAGACTTCCCTTTGTTAGGAATCCCTAATTGAAAGTGAGAAGGGACCTACACTAGTATATAAAGGACATGGGCCTCTCCACTCATTGCCAATTGGTTTTGAGTTGGAAGCCCATGAACACTCACATGGTATCAAGAGCCATGGAGGGTTCTCTTGAGTCTTATCCTTTTCCTTCCAATATCAATATTACTAGTTGTGTCTCCATTAAACTCAACGATCGGAACTATCTTCTATACGACGAAGGAAGGGTGCGATTGAGTCCGCTGAACTTGGGCGAGAGATGTGACTTCGTTCCTCTCCTTTCAGTCGAGTTATTTAAACCTCTCCAGAGCTCTGGTGTCTACGAGAAGCTTCATGAGTCAAACAATTGAGGAAGCCGATACTTATACTTTGGTAGAGAATCTCGCACAAAGCAATGGGAGTCATGGCTCGGATTATGATCGGACTACAAGGAAAAACAATGATGAATCTCATCATGCCATCCAAGAGCTGAATGCAAAAATGGATAAGATATTGAAGCGTGACCAAAAGAAAAGATGACGGTAAACTCTTGTGAAGAGTATGGTGGATATCAAGGGTACCAAGACTTTGGTGTTGAAGGGTATGAGGAGCCACAAGAAGAGTTGAACTATGTTGGAGGTCAAGGATTCCAACCAAGGCCTTTCAACCAAGGGTTCCAAGCTAGAGGGGCTACTGCTCCAACAAAGACCACCTTACCAAGCGCCCTACCAAGCACCTTACCAAGCCCCTTACCAAGCTCAAGGGAGTTCTTCTTCTGCTCCAACTGCACCAGATAGTGAGGTGAAGCTAATGTTGCAACAATTCCTTGAAGGACAAAAGAAAAGTACCATTGAGATGAACACAAAGGTGGACAACATGTACAATGATCTTAATGGGAAGTTTGAAACTTTGGCCTCTCATGTCAAATCTCTTGACAACCAAGTTGCTCAAACCGCCTCTTCATCAAAGAGACCCATGGGAACACTACCCGGTAAACCGGAAGCAAACCCAAGGGAACATTTTACATAATGCTTAGAAGTGGAAAAGAGCTTGAGGAAGTTGTGAGAGATGATAAGGAAGAGGAGCAAGTTGTTGTGAGAAAGGCTAAACAGATCGTCAACTTTCCCTTGCTTGGCATGCTCTCATCAGCAAGGTATGGCTTAAGGCGCTGGCCATTCACCGTGAAGTGTTCACCATTGACATCCCAAAGCACTACCGCTCCATACGGTTTCACTTCCTTTATGCGAAAGGGTAAAAAACATCTAGATCTCAACTTTCCTGGAAATAACTTGAGTCTAGAGTTGAGGAGCAGCACTTGGTCATTTACCTTGAACTCCCTTGGTAAGATCTTCTTATCATGCCAAGCCTTAGTCCTCTCCTTGTAGATCTTTGTGTTCTCGTAGGCCTCTTGCCTTATTTCGTCGAGGTGGTTCAATTGGACCAACCGCCTTTCCGAAGCGGTTTTTATGTCATAGTTCAACAATTTTGTAGCCCAAAAAGCTTTGTGCTCAATCTCAACCGGCAAATGGCAAGACTTCCCATAGACAAGATTGAAAGGTGTGGTTCCTATGGGTGTCTTGTATGCCGTCCTATATGCCCATAGCGCATCGTCAAGCTTGGTGGACCAATCCTTTCTTGTTTTCCCAACCGTCTTCTCGCTTTGATTTATCGGTTGGAGATTTCCACTTGGCCACTTGTTTGAGGATGGTAAGGAGTGGCAACCTTATGCTTCACACCATGTTTTCTTCAAAAGGTTCTCAAAAACTTTGTTGATGAAGTAAGATCCCCCATCACTAATAACCACTCGTGGTATACCGAATCTTGGGAAAATCACTTTCTTAAACATTTTTAGCACAACCTTGGCGTCATTAGTGGGGCTCGCAAGAGCTTCCACCCATTTTGAAACATAATCTACCGCCATTAGGATGTATTGGTTTCCATGAGAAGATGGTTTTTTTCATGAAATAGATGCCCCACACATCAAATACTTCTACTTCCAAGATAAAGTGTTGTGCCATCTCATTCCTCTTTGTAAAGTTGCCCTTCCTTTGGCAAGCGTCGCAAGAAGAAACAAACCCATGAGCATCCTTGAACGTGGTTGGCCAATAGAATCCTGCTTGTAAAACCTTGGCCACTGTTTTAAATGTTGCGAAATGTCCTGCATACTCCGATGCATGCATGGCAATGGTAGAGAATGCCCTTCACTTCCTCTTTTTAAATGCATCTCCTAAAAAGACCATCGGAGCATCTCTTATACAAAAATGGCTCATCCCAAAAATAATGTTGCACATCTCGCAAGAATTTCTTCTTCCTATATCCATGGAACATTGGAGGCTCTTGATCACAAGCCAAGTAATTCAAAAAATCGGCATACCATGGAAGGTCATCTTCCATGCTTTCCAAAATCATAACCGCGGGATACTCTTCCTTCAAATATTCGAGCACATAGACTTTCTCTTCGGGGAGGCTATCATCTATCGGTATGTCCTCCTCGACCCGAAGTCTAGACAAGTGATCCGCGACTCCATTCTCAATTCCTTTCTTGTCCTTTATAACCAAATCAAACTCTTGGAGAAGTAGAATCCATCTAAGTAGCCTCGGTTTCGCGTCCTTCTTTGCCAATAAGTATCTCAAAGCCGCGTGGTCCGTGTGCACTATTACTTTGGAGCCCACCAAGTAAGACCTAAACTTCTCAAAGGCGAAAACTATGGCGAGGAGCGTAAGCGCGGTGGTGGCATAGTTGACTTGCGCGTCGTCCAAGGTTCTACTAGCCTCATCTTTTCCCCCTCCCCGGATCCATCATCCTCGAGGAGGAGGAAATCTAAGTCCAAGACTCTTTTAGTAAGACTATGGATTGCTAATCTGCCTACGCGGAAAAGGAAGCCTTCTCCCTCTCAAACTAAAGAGTAAAGATAGCCCTTCCTTGCCCTAAAATACATGTAACATTGGATTTGCTAGTATTCCTACGGGGCTTAATATCCCGAAGAGCCATCCTAATCCATCTTGCTAATGTTCCGGTCTTCAAACAAGAAAGAGCTAGGGGGCTCGTTCGACCTGACGCTGGTTAGACGTGAGGTCGAACATGTCCCGCTTCGCCCTATGGCACTAAGTAGATGGCGCTCAACTTCCTGTCCTTCCTTTGCCCCAAAACGGCTCCAACCGCGTAGTCACTTGCATCGCACATGACCTCAAATGGTAAATTCCAGTTGGACTATGGGCGCGGTCACTAGAGCCTCTTTAAGCATCAAGAATGCCTCAAGGCATTTCTCATCAAACACAAAAGCCACATCTTTGCATAAGAGTTGTGTGAGTGGCCTAGCAATCTTCGAGAAATCCTTGAGAAATCTCCTATAGAACCCTAATGTCCTAAGAAGCTTCGAA